TTTTTAGATCTCTTATTATGCTTATGAATATGGATCCGGGGGACCATCGAAAGAATTCATGTAGGAAGATTAGTACGGGGATATACCATAGAAATACCATAGAATATATTCTATAAATAGAATAATAAAAGAAAAATATGAAATAGAGGATTCAATAGAAAATAGAAATCTAATACTACTAATATATAGAATAGATAAGAAAGAATATATAGATATAGATAAACTAAAGCAAGTCAAGTTTTTTTTTAAGCTTTCGCAAAACGATCACAATTGATACAAGTCTATTTTTCAGTAAAGTACTAAATTAGTAATATTCCTAGCTCTAAAGCCCACTCCTTCCCCATACTACAAGCGAAAGAGAAAATGTAAACACTACCATTAAAGCAGCCCAAGCGAGACTTACTATATCCATGTGAATGATGTCCCCTATCTCTATGAAATGAAGGAATTATTCCATTATTGATTTATAATCATAGTGGAATCAATGGTGCAGAGTCAAAATAGGATTCTTACTTACGGCTCTTTATGAAACAATTTCATGAATCCACTCATAAAAAGTTCCTCTATTTCTTATTCAATAGAATTCTATTGAAATAGAAATAATTGGAAAAAAAAAGAAAATAGAATAATAAAAAATCAAAGAAAATATAAGAATATAAGATAGAAGAAAAAAAAGAAGAGCCATTCAACCATTCTGATTCAATTTATCAGCAGCACTAAGAGCCTCTAGTGAGTCTGGATACAAAGTATTTTCAGTTCTTTCCACCCACAATTAGGAAATGAATTTCCCATCAGCCTATCTAATCTAATTTCATCGCAGACAGAGTTAGTAGACACTACCTCAATATTAAGAAAGTTATAGTGTAAAATAATTAGGGAGTCTTTCTAATCTTTTTTAGAATCCTTTCTTCAACCTTAGTAGCCAAAATGGAGTGTCTCTTAGGAACCTTTGGATACCAAGATTTCCGACTTCTTACTTTCATAGTTCTGATGCCCAGAATGAATTCTCACTATTTCTTTTATTTGATTCAATTCAGAATAGCCCAAACCAATCATTAATAAGATTGGGTTGCTTCAGATTTCTTGGTACCTGTTTTAGCCACACTCAGAACCCAGATTTTGAGAAAAAATATGACAGTCTTTTATAGGCCCTACGGAAATCAAGTATCGACAGACCTAGCCCTTGCCTATGCTTTTGCGGGGCAAGAATTCGTAAAGTTCGATCAACAGGATTAAGAAATTCCAAGTATTTTTTTTGTTGATCAGGCGACACCCAGATTCGAACTGGGGATAAAGGATTTGCAGTCCCCCGCCTTACCACTTGGCCATGCCGCCAAAAAATTCCATCCAAAATGGATAAAGAAATAAAGAAATTCTATAAGAAATTAAATTCTATTTCTATTTCTCTCCTCATTTTGTTTTGATTTGAATTTTTTACTTTCTTAATTTCTTTTATTTTTGGATCTTGAATCCCATTGTACTTATCCTTTTCCAAAAAAGAATTCCTCTTTTTTATTGGATCCTGTTTCTATTCTTTTCTTCGATTGATTTTATCTCAAAACACGCGTCGCTTAAAAACTTACCTTCTCTTTTCACTTTTCTATAGATTCAATAGATCTATAGAAAAGTGAAAAGATTCCCGGCCCCGGTCACAGACTGTAAAATGCAGGGCAATTTAGAATAATTCACTCTTTACTTCATTAACTATTTACTTATTACTCTTTTACTCTTACTTACTTTTCTTACTTTGAATTAGCGAACAACTCTTCAATTTGTATCTCCATTTGTATTCCCTTAATGGATGCAAAATCCAATTGATTTACGACTAATCATTATCAATTCTCATTATTCTAAATTATTCTAATTATAATAAAATATATGTGTATATGTAAACCCCAGAACAGTGTAAACTCCAGAACATAATTTTTTATACGTGGATACCGAGTCCGGGTCTATTTCTTATGCACATATCCCTATATAGGATCATCGTGCTTGAATATTTCATTGAATATAAATAGAAGATAGACATTATGGTAGAGTGCGACCTAACCTATGTTGTACCAAGTTCAATTATGATAAAAGATGTGATATACGGATAGCTAGATAGCTATATCGGCATGTACTTCCTAAAGATTACTCCTATGACTATATATGTACGCAATTCCATTGTATTTTAGAGATTCTACTACCAAAAAAAATATTTGCGAATTCCTTTTTGAACATTCAATTGCGTGTGCTAAAAAAATGGAAACTCTATGCTGTTCCTGATTCTTCTTTTTTTATCTCATTCATAGAGAGCAGATTGACTCTTGAATTCATTGATTTTCTCTTTTTTTGTACCCTGATCGTAATATCATAATAAAAGAATTAGGTATAAATTGGATCAATTTTGATATCCGATAAAAGACTCAATCAGCCTAAGTGACATAATTTTTCCCAGGAATGCTTTATCAATTTGCATTTCTTTCTATTTGTACCTGGCTCAAGCTCAAATTCGAACTTGCATCGAAAATGAAAATGCCCTCTATTTCTCTGTCTTGCTTCCGTTCATACGTATGATATATATGGATGGAGTTGACTAAAATTTTATGTGATTCAGTAAACAGAATATCCATTCCATCATTGCTAGATCAATCGGTATGGTTCGATGAATAGTGAGCCAAGTCGCCAATAATGGGATTTTTTCAATAAAAAGAGGAAACTTCAGATTAAGATGCTCCAGAATGGAAATGAGGGAATGTCCACAATACCTGGATTTAGTCAGATACAATTTGAGGGATTTTGTAGGTTCATTAATCAGGGCTTGACGGAAGAATTTCATAAGTTTCAAAAAATTGAAGATAGAGATCAAGAAATTGAATTTCAATTATTTGTGGAAACATATCAATTGGTAGAGCCCTTGATAAAAGAAAGAGATGCTGTGTATGAATCACTCACATATTCTTCTGAATTATATGTACCCGCGGTCTTAATTTGGAAAACCGGTAGAAATATGCAAGAACAAACCGTTTTTATTGGAAACATCCCTATAATGAATTCTTTTGGAACCTCTATAGTAAATGGAATATACCGAATTGTGATCAACCAAATATTGCAAAGTCCCGGTATTTACTACCGTTCAGAATTGGAACATAACGGAATTTCTGTCTATACCAGTACTATAATATCGGATTGGGGGGGAAGGTCAGAATTAGAAATTGATAGAAAAGCAAGGATATGGGCCCGTGTAAGTAGAAAACAAAAAATATCTATTCTAGTTCTATCATCAGCTATGGGTTCGAATATAAGAGAAATTCTAGATAATGTTTGTTACCCTGAAATTTTCTTGTCTTTCCCGAATGATAAAGAGAAAAAAAAGATTGGGTCAAAAGAAAATGCTATTTTGGAGTTTTATCAACAATTTGCCTGTGTAGGGGGGGATCCGGTATTTTCTGAGTCCTTATGCAAGGAATTACAAAAGAAATTTTTTCAACAAAGATGTGAATTAGGAAAGATTGGTCGACGAAATATGAACCGGAGACTGAATCTTGATATACCCCAAAACAATACATTTTTGTTACCACGAGATCTATTGGCTGCTGTGGATCATTTGATTGGAATGAAATTGGGAATGGGTACACTTGACGATATGAATCACTTGAAAAATAAACGTATTCGTTCTGTAGCAGATCTATTACAGGATCAATTCGGATTGGCTCTTGTTCGTTTAGAAAATACGGTTCGAGGGACTATATGTGGAGCAATCAGGCATAAATTGATACCAACTCCTCAAAATTTGGTAACTTCAACTTCATTAACAACTACTTATGAATCGTTTTTTGGTCTACACCCTTTATCTCAAGTTTTGGATCGAACTAATCCGTTGACACAAATTGTTCATGGGCGAAAATGGAGTTATTTGGGTCCTGGAGGATTGACGGGGCGAACTGCTAGTTTTCGGATACGAGATATCCACCCGAGTCACTATGGACGTATTTGTCCAATTGACACGTCCGAAGGAATCAATGTTGGGCTTATTGGATCATTAGCTATTCATGTGAAGGTTGGTTATTGGGGATCTATAGAGAGTCCGTTTTATGAATTATCTGAGAGATCAAAAGAGGCACAGATGGTTTATTTATCACCAAATAGAGATGAATATTATATGGTAGCAGCAGGAAATTCTTTGGCCTTGAGTCGGGGTATTCAAGAACAACAGGTTGTTCCAGCTCGATATCGTCAAGAATTCCTGACTATTGCATGGGAAGAGATTCATCTTAGAAGCATTTTTCCCTTCCAATATTTTTCTATTGGAGCTTCCCTCATTCCTTTTATCGAGCATAATGATGCGAATCGAGCTTTAATGAGTTCTAATATGCAGCGCCAAGCAGTTCCCCTCTCTCGGTCCGAGAAGTGCATTGTTGGAACTGGGTTGGAAGGTCAAACGGCTCTAGATTCGGGGATTTCAGCTATAGCCGAACGCAAGGGAAAAATCATTTATACTGATACTCGAAAGATCATTTTCTCAAGTAATGGGGATACTCTAAGCATTCCATTAGTTATGTATCAACGTTCCAACAAAAATACTTGTATGCATCAAAAAACTCAGGTTCCGCGGGGTAAATACATTAAAAAGGGACAAATTCTAGCGGGCGGTGCGGCTACAGCTGGTGGGGAACTCGCTTTAGGAAAAAATGTATTAGTAGCTTATATGCCATGGGAAGGTTACAATTTTGAAGACGCAGTACTAATTAGTGAACGTCTGGTCTATGAAGATATTTATACTTCTTTTCACATCCGGAAATATGAAATTCAGACTCATGTAACAAGCCAAGGTCCTGAAAGAATCACTAAGGAGATCCCGCATTTAGAGGCTCATTTACTCCGAAATTTAGACAGAAATGGAATTGTTATGCTGGGATCTTGGATAGAAACAGGTGATATCTTAGTAGGTAAATTAACACCTCAGACAGCGAGCGAATCATCATATGCCCCGGAGGATAGATTATTACGAGCTATAC